TGAGTGCCGTCTATAATGTAATGACTGATGAATCAAGAACTTTAATTGGAACTAAACTGATTTAGGTAAATGTTTTATCAACATATGTAGCAAAAGAACATATTTCATTTAATTCTTTCATGCCTACTATAACTAGTTATTTTGGTTTTCTACTGGCCGCTTCAACTATAGTCCCCGTTCTATTGATTGGTTTGAACAAGATACGACTTATTTGAAATGAATTGAATGCACAATTCATAACCATAAAAAAAATTTCTTAAATTTCGGGTAGTTTATAGTTCCTTCCCGCGGTCGCGGGAATTGCCAATTCTGGGTCATTGAGATTCGCGGATAATTCAGATTAATATTTAGGGATAGATCTTACCCTCTTTTTTATTTTCTCAAACAAATCAAAATGATTGAAGTTTTTCTATTTGGAATCGTTTTAGGTCTAATTCCTATTACTTTAGCAGGATTATTTGTAACTGCATATTTACAATACAGACGCGGCGATCAATTGGACCTATGATTCAATAACCATTTTTTGATTGACCCCCTCCTCCTTGCAGGAGGTCAAATTAAAGTTGCAATTGAACTTTATTAAGTTTTTTTATTGATTGTATGTGATTCGACATAACATAAATAGAATCACGCTCTGTAGGATTTGAACCTACGACATCGGGTTTTGGAGACCCGCGTTCTACCGAACTGAACTAAGAGCGCTTTCTTATGATAGGAGATACGACTGTAAGGAAAAGGAATTTTTTGTACCCATAAAATAGCTTGCATACATCATACATATAGTATGTAAAAATGATAAATTATGTCCAATTTTCATCGATCTCAATTAATCCCTCATTATTTCCCATGGGAGAAATAATAGGTAGGGATGACAGGATTTGAACCCGTGACATTTTGTACCCAAAACAAACGCGCTACCAAGCTGCGCTACATCCCTTTTTAAATTTATTTTTTACAATGACATTGTAAAAAATATATGTCTTGTTTTGCACATTATTATTTTATCTTCCATCTATATACAATTTTATTGCCATTTCTTCTTTTTTTTTATGTTTCATAATAATAAATATTATATACATCTGAAACCTAATGTATAAAATAAAAAACAAAAAGAATGAATATTAATCGATAATGTTCAGGAAGAAGGGGCCTTCTTTTTGTTTTTTAGAAAAAATAAAATCTCATCTACAGATTCATTGGACATATCCATTTTCGTTAGGAATTATGCGTAAAAATAAATAAAAACGATCTTGAACTACAGTATCTGACTATATAATAAACTAAAGTATCTGACTATATAATATATGTATATGTCTTACAATAAACAATAAAAAAGGAGTATTTTAAATAATGCAATATCTAAAAACATATCTCTCCACAGCACCCGTGCTAACTACTCTATGGTTTGGATCTTTAGCGGGTCTGTTGATAGAGATTAATCGTTTATTCCCAGATGCCTTGTCATTCCCCTTTTTTTAATTCTAATCTAGTTATTGATATGATATGCGAAGAAAAAAAATGAGAGATATAATTATATGCGACGTACGTGACGAAAATAGATTTCGTCACCCCCCTTTTTCAGTTATTTTCTTTAGTTTAGGAAGGAAAGATAAATTTCAAAATGTATTGAACCTCAACAAAAATCCAGCGTATCCAAGATCGAATTTTGGAGAACAGAACTGGAAATGTGGGTCCAGTCTAGGTAAAATCATAGCATAAAAATAAGATATTTAAACGAAATAAGGGGATTAGCATAGGAATAATTGATAGTTCGAAAAAAACTTGTATTACTTAATTATTATATTTCTCTATTAATATTAATTACAACGAAATTTTGAGAAATGAAATTTCTAGTTAGTAACTTATATTCATTTTTTTCGGATCGAAAATGGATTAGTTAAGTCGATCCAAAATCCAAAGGGGGTTCATGGCCAAGAGTAAGGATGTCAGAATCAGAGTTATTTTGGAATGTACTAATTGTGTCCGAAATGGTGTCAATAAAGAATCGTCGGGTATTTCTAGATATATTACTCAAAAGAATCGACACAATACACCCAGTCGATTAGAGTTGAGAAAATTTTGTCGATATTGTCACAAGCATAGGATTCACGGGGAAATAAAGAAATAGATCGAACGGAGCGCACGTTCGACCTTTCCATTCCAATTCCAAGTAGTGGAAAGAGGAAAAATTTCACATATAGAATACAAATAAAACCAACCCTATTTTGTCCGGATCTGAAATGAATAAATAAAAAAAAGGAATAAACCATGGATAAATCCAAGCAACCCTTTCGTAAGTCCAAGCTCTCTTTTCGTCGGCGTTTGCCCCCAATTGGATCGGGGGATCGAATTGATTATAGAAACATGAGTTTAATTAGTCGATTTATTAGTGAACAAGGAAAAATATTATCTAGACGGGTGAATAGATTAACCTTGAAACAACAACGATTAATTACTATTGCTATAAAACAAGCTCGTATTTTATCTTTGTTACCCTTTCTTAATAATGAGAAACAATTTGAGAGAGCCGAGTCGATCCCTAGAACTACAGGCCCTAGAATCAGAAATAAATAGGCATATTCCTGGATTGGGTCAAAACTCCAATCGGAACTCAAGTTCGGATTGATTTTTTTGTTCGAAAAAGCCTAGAATCCAGAGTTTATTGTTGTGTTAGAAGAAATAAAAAATGGGGAAATAAATTTTTTGTTTTATTATTAAAACATGTTCGTTCATTCCTACTACTTATCTTAATTCGATCTTAATTTATTTTTATTCTATCTTTCCCGGAGTTAATTCTCCGGGGAATTTTGTTTCAATCATTCCTTTATATTACTTCATTACTTTATTTGTTATTTGATGATCTTATTGGAAATCAGGTAAAGACAATTCTTATTTGATATAGCTATTTGTGCAAGTATTTTACGATTAATAAGCAATTGCTTCTTGTATAGATTGTGGATTAATCGACTATAACTATGGAATACCTTATTCTCGCGAGTTACTGCATTTATACGAGTAATCCACAAACAACGAAAATTTCTTTTTTGCCTGCCTCTATCTCGATAAGAAGAAACCAAAGCTCTTATTTTTTGTTGAATAGTCGTTCGAGTAAGTCTTGAATGAGCCCCTCTAAAGGTTGATGCAAATAAACGAATTTTTGTTCGACGCCTACGAGCTGTATATCCTCGTCTAACTCTGGTCATTGAATCAAATTAAACCTTAATGAATAACTAATTGATTTATCTTCTTTCAGTCATTCTTTTCCCCTCTCTCAGTTGATTAATAACAAAACGGATTATCCCAATATAAAAAAACAATTCCAATGGCTTTTGCTACTATGACCTTCCCAACCACTATTTTGTATTCTTTCCAGGAATTTTGTTCACCTGGAAATAAGAAATTCTACCGATACGAAATAAATAAAAAAGCGGGTTTCATCGTTTCTATGGTTACTTCCTAAACGGTGAGGTCCTCTCTATGCACCGGAGCCTCTTCTCTCGTTTAATCAAACGGTATTGTTAACTTGTATAGTTCACACTCTTTGGCTCTACCCATCAATTATACAGTAATAGGCCTTTCACAATAAGAACTATCCATACAGTGACGGTATTTAATTATGAAAGTTAGCTAGGTAGCTGACCCTGTTAGTCCGTTCTTTCAAGAATAGGAGCATAACCCTTTTGCTTTTTAGAATGCTATTTCCTCCGCTTAATGGATAACCATTTGCTACCAATGGGGGGTTTATTCTCATCTCAAATTGAGGTGATTGGATTTGCACCAATGGAAACCATAAATTCCATATGCAATACACAACAATATGGTATATGATAGATCTTCATTTCTAGATAGTAAATGGCCTTCTATCTATCCTATTCATTGGTACTAATCATTGATATTGATACTCGAAAATTGTCTCATTTGTTCTCGAGTTCATGATCTGAACGAGTCGCACATACACCCTAGTACATGTTCCTCGACGCTGAGGACATCCTCGAAGAGCGGGAGATTTCGTGACATTTCTTATTGGCTGTCTTGTGTTTCTAATAAGTTGTTTAATAGTTGGCATGTTGTATATATCAAATTGTAGAATGGGTTGGTTTATATCAATCTTAACCTGATTTAAGATTGATGATTATGAATTATTTCTATTCAATATCAAATCAAATCGTTCAAAATTCCAATTCTGGGTTGAAATGGCATTGTTGATTTACACGAAATCCTCCGTATTTTCAACTGCTACAAGATCAACAATGCCATAAGCTTGGGCTTCTGTTGCTGACATAAAAACATCCCTTTCCATGTCTTCAGATACAACCCACAAGGGGTTGCCCGTTCTTTGTACATAAACCTTTGTGAGGGTTTCGCGAAGTTTCAGTAGTTCTTCTGCTTCCAGGATGAATTCGCCTGCTTGTGCCTCATAAAAAGAACTAGCAGGTTGGTGAATCATAACCCTGATGATATTGATATAACATCATTAATGGTTCTTCTATCTCGCATGATTGGGCGGACTAAAGTAAAGGGATAAAAAAAAATAGAATTTGAACAACCGTACAGGCATATTTTGTGCATTGCATACGGCTCCGCAATGGAATTTACTCCCCCTATCCTATCCCCCCTCCAGCGAAGAAAGAAATATAATCTATACGATCTAGATCAGTGAATAATCCACTTACCGTCCTTCTTTTTGTAAGAGTAAAAAAAAATACTATGATGGTTCTGTTGCTTTATATATTTATTTCGTCCGTGATTTAGCAATCCCAAAGTTTCTTTCTGATAGGATGAAATAGGGAAAAAGGGATTTTTTTTTACTTTTTCTTTCATAAATATAAGAAATAAGGTTTCTGTTCTGGTGTGGAAGAAAAAGGGTTTGTGACGCTGAAATGTACTCCCGACACATAAGATCAAATCGGAAATAACCTTTGTTTCATACTACTATCTCGATAAAAAATCTCATGTTATGAAAAAAACAATAATGGTTTGTTCATATCGAACTCAAAGTGCCATGCTATTATTACTTATTATTCATATTCGATTAGTCACATTCAATATGGCGAAGGCATAGTTTTTTTCCAAATAAAAACCCATTGGCGCCAAGCGTGAGGGAATGCTAGACGTTTGGTAATTTCTCCACCAACCAGAATGAAAGATCCCATTGAAGCCGCTAATCCCATGCATATTGTATGTACATCGGGTGGCACAAATTGCATAGTATCATAAATGCCTATTCCTGGTATTACCCATCCACCGGGAGAGTTTATAAACAAATAAAGATCCCTAGTATTATCTTCTATACTGAGATATACCATGAGACCAACCAGTTGATTCGATATCTCGCTATCAACTTCTTGTCCTAAAAAAAGTAATCTTTCTCGATAAAGTCGGTTGATTAGGACAAAATTGTATCCTTTAGTAACCGTACGTGCACCTTTGGATGCATACGGTTCAAAAAAAATTTTCTAAAAAAGAATCAATGTGACGATTCCAGCCTTATTTATTTTTTTTGTAACAGGTTTTTGTTTTTCTAATGAGGGGCTTTTCCATAAAAAAATGAGGCTCCTTTTACTAAAAAAAAAATTACTGAACTTATTGAACTAACCCCCATTGATGTATTGTTTCATCGAGATTAAAATCACGATGTCATTTTCTTGTTCCTGGATGGGACCTTTCAATTCTTTTAGGTTCATGTTCTACTCCGGGTAAAGATCCGTCATAATTCTATTTGCACATATAGGACAAATGATCTCAGTACCACTTCTTTTTGCTATGACTTCTTTTTTTTAGTTTCGTGCTTTTCTACCAACTATTCGATGTATTCATAATACTATTATTCCGTTGATTGGCAGTTAGTTTGAGATCATTCCTATAGTAAACATAAGGAATGTTTATGATACAAGCAGCAATCGTACATATATTACCCATTTGGTATTTTCTGAGCGGAGCCTGGATACTTTTTTATCAGTCCAAGTCAACCATAAATTCTTCTCTAATTGAAAATATTGATCCCCAATATAAATTGATCGAATTGCACTTCACGCTCCGAATGATTGATGGTTCAATCAATATTTATTGGGTGAAACAGAGGATATCTCGATTGGGGGAGAAAAAGGGTAAATCCCATATGACCAAATATGTCTGACAAGTCGCACTATACGTCAACCCAAATCGCATCTTCCTCTCCAGGACTCCGAAAAGGTACTTTTGGAACACCAATGGGCATCAAATTCAAGAAAAATGGAAGTACTATACTTCACTTTAATATAGAAACGTAACAACAGGTTTATTGTCTTCATTATTTTTTTTCTGTTTATTCTTTTTTATACATAGATTTTAAGGTTCTATAGAAGAAGACAGAATGAATAAAGAACAAATTTGATCGAATGGGTCGATCATGTGAATGATAAACAAGTATCTATGCATTCGTTTCCAAAAATGGGATCAATCCCCATTGCGTATTGGTACTTATCGGGTATAGAATAAATCTGTTTCTCTTTGTTCTTACGAACAGAAATGTTCTATTATTTTCAATGGAACGGAATAAATATTAACTCTTTCTCATATAGAATATACTGAAAAGATTATACTCTTTTCCAATGCGATAAAGTTACATAATGTCTATTTATGGGGTATTTCCATGGGTTTGCCTTGGTATCGTGTTCATACTGTTGTATTGAATGATCCCGGTCGATTGCTTGCTGTCCATATAATGCATACAGCTCTAGTTTCTGGCTGGGCCGGTTCTATGGCTCTATATGAATTAGCGGTTTTTGATCCCTCTGACCCCGTTCTCGATCCAATGTGGAGACAAGGTATGTTCGTTATACCCTTCATGACTCGTTTAGGAATAACAAATTCATGGGGTGGTTGGACTATTTCAGGAGGAACTATAACGAATCCGGGTATTTGGAGCTATGAAGGTGTGGCGGGGGCACATATTCTGTTTTCTGGCTTGTGCTTCTTGGCAGCTATCTGGCATTGGGTGTATTGGGATCTAGAAATATTTTCTGATGAACGTACGGGAAAACCTTCTTTGGATTTGCCCAAGATCTTTGGAATTCATTTATTTCTCTCAGGGTTGGCTTGCTTCGCTTTTGGCGCATTTCATGTAACAGGCTTGTATGGCCCTGGAATATGGGTGTCCGATCCTTATGGGCTAACCGGAAAAGTACAATCTGTAAATCCAACGTGGGGTGCGGAGGGTTTTGATCCTTTTGTTCCGGGAGGAATAGCCTCTCATCATATTGCAGCGGGTACATTGGGCATATTAGCGGGCCTATTCCATCTTAGTGTCCGTCCGCCCCAACGTCTATACAAAGGATTGCGTATGGGCAATATTGAAACAGTACTTTCCAGTAGTATTGCTGCTGTTTTTTTTGCAGCTTTCGTAGTTGCTGGAACTATGTGGTATGGCTCAGCAACTACCCCCATCGAATTATTTGGTCCCACTCGTTATCAGTGGGATCATGGATACTTTCAGCAAGAAATATATCGAAGAGTTGGGGCTGGACTAGCCGGAAATCTTAGTTTATCGGAAGCTTGGTCTAAAATTCCCGAAAAATTAGCTTTTTATGATTACATTGGTAATAATCCGGCAAAGGGGGGATTATTCAGAGCAGGCTCAATGGACAACGGGGATGGAATAGCTGTTGGATGGTTAGGACACCCTATCTTTAGAGATAAAGAAGGTCGCGAGCTTTTTGTACGTCGTATGCCTACTTTTTTCGAAACATTCCCGGTAGTTTTGGTAGATGGAGACGGGATTGTGAGAGCTGATGTTCCTTTTAGAAGGGCAGAATCAAAGTATAGTGTCGAACAAGTAGGTGTAACTGTTGAGTTCTATGGTGGAGAACTCAATGGAGTCAGTTATAGTGATCCTGCTACTGTGAAAAAATATGCTAGACGTGCCCAATTAGGCGAAATTTTTGAATTAGACCGGGCTACTTTGAAATCCGATGGTGTTTTTCGTAGCAGTCCGAGGGGTTGGTTCACTTTTGGGCACGCTACGTTTGCTTTGCTCTTCTTTTTCGGACACATTTGGCATGGCGCTAGAACCTTGTTCAGAGATGTTTTTGCTGGTATTGATCCAGATTTGGATGCTCAAGTGGAATTTGGGGCATTCCAAAAACTTGGGGATCCAACTACAAGGAGACAAGTAGTCTAATACAAGACTACTCCAATATCTTGGGCCTCTATTTTTTTTTTACATAGTTATCGGAAAAATATTGGCTTTAATCACGACCTTTTCGTTGATTCTTTTTTTATATGTTAAATGATCCCAAATAAATAGGTGCGGAAGCTATACTTGTAAACCACGATCGAATCTATGGAAGCATTGGTTTATACATTCCTTTTAGTCTCGACTTTAGGGATCATTTTTTTCGCTATCTTTTTTCGAGAACCGCCTAAGGTTCCGACTAAAAAATGAAATGATTTTTCATTATATCAATTGAAGTAATGAGCCTCCCAATATGGGAGGCTCATTACTTCAACTAGTCTCCATGTTCTTCGAATGGATCTCTTAATTGTTGAGAGGGTTGCCCAAAAGCGGTATATAAAGCGTACCCAGTAAAGCTTACAAGTAAACCAGATATGAAGATGGCGACTAGAGTTGCTGTTTCCATTTCGAGATAATTTTAAGATCACAATTGATCTACGATAAGATCGTTTATTTACAACTACAACGAAATGGTATACAAAGTCAACAGATCTTAAGCAAAAACTAAATAGGATTTAGGGTATGGCTACACAAACCGTTGAGGGTAGTTCTAGATCTGCTCCAAGACGAACTAATGCAGGGAGTTTGTTGAAACCATTGAATTCAGAATATGGTAAAGTAGCTCCGGGCTGGGGGACTACACCACTTATGGGGGTCACAATGGCTCTATTTGCAATATTCCTATCTATTATTTTGGAAATTTATAATTCTTCCGTTTTACTGGATGGAATTTTAATGAATTAGGTTCGTAGGAACTAGAACCTATAAAGTTCTAAAAAAAAAAATTACTTAAGACTCGGGTTTTTAGACCATTCTGGTAGTTCGATCGTGGAATTTCTTTCTTTCGGTATTTCCGGAATATGAGTGTGTGACTTGTTAGAATTGATCCTATTGATAATACAGAGAATGGTCTGTCATCTCTATCAAGATGATTCTACCTCGTCGGATATTTATTCTAGTATCTGGAGCACAGAATATAATCTATATGGAATAGATTAAGAAAAGAAATATTTGAACTATGATTCATACCCACTACTCAGTCAGACCTCGCGACCGGACTCAAAAAAAAAAAAAAATAGGCATTTTCTAAATCAAATGATTTTTCTTCCTTCAGACTCATTTTGATAGAAGGACACCCATTTCCCTAGATTTTGTTGAGTCATTACATCCATTTATTGAATAGGTGATGATCCAATGGTTTTTACTCAGAGAACCTTTGCGTTTAGTTTTGGCTTTATTAAATAAATCATCGTGGTTCTAGTATGAATCTTAGGTTTCAATTGATTCATAGGGCCTCAACAAGAGAATTCCTATCAATAATATAGTAAAAAAAGATCCACATTACGAAAAAAAAAAATAACAAATAAAAAATAAATAGGAAATAGAAGATTCAAGAGGCCTATAACAATTAACATAATGAACATAAATAAAAGAAATACAGGGGAGCCAACTTGATATTTTTGGCATTATCATCATCACAAAGAAGAGATTCCGGATCTTTTTTATTTCGTATCTTCGAAGTTTTGAACGTTCTATTACATATCCGTTAAACCCTGTATTTTTGTGTTTCTGCTTGAGCCGTACGAGATGAAATTCTCATATACGGTTCTCAGAGGGGGAGTCCCTTCCTTGGGTTACCTATCTCAATAAAGTATATGATTGGTTCGAGGAACGTCTCGAGATTCAGGCGATTGCCGATGATATAACTAGTAAATATGTTCCCCCTCATGTTAACATATTTTATTGTCTAGGGGGGATTACACTTACTTGTTTTTTAGTACAAGTAGCTACAGGTTTTGCTATGACTTTTTACTATCGTCCAACCGTTACAGAGGCTTTTTCCTCAGTTCAATACATAATGACTGAGGCCAACTTTGGTTGGTTAATTCGATCAGTTCATCGATGGTCGGCAAGTATGATGGTTCTAATGATGATCCTGCACGTATTTCGTGTATATCTCACGGGTGGTTTTAAAAAACCCCGAGAATTAACTTGGGTGACAGGTGTAATTCTGGCCGTATTGACTGCATCTTTTGGTGTAACCGGTTATTCCTTACCCTGGGACCAAATTGGTTATTGGGCAGTCAAAATTGTGACAGGCGTACCTGAAGCAATTCCTGTAATAGGGTCACCTTTGGTAGAGTTATTACGCGGAAGTGCTAGTGTGGGCCAATCCACTTTGACCCGTTTTTATAGTTTACACACTTTTGTATTGCCTCTTCTTACTGCCGTATTTATGTTAATGCACTTCCTAATGATACGTAAGCAGGGTATTTCAGGCCCTTTATAGAAAAATAGACCATAGATATTTGTAATTGATCCTATATCATTTGTAGGAGAGGAGGCACAATAACCTTCTATTTCATTGCTACAAATATGGATTATTGAAAAAATAAGACATGTTATTTGGATACTTCTCTTCAACTCTAAAGTATTGTATTCCTACTTGATACGAATAGTTGAAGTGGATTCTCCGAAGAGAAGATGGATTATGGGAGTGTGTGACTTGAACTATTGATTGGGCTGTGCAGATATAGGATCTTATCTGCCACGTTGAAATTCACAACCAAACGTGTCTCCGCATCCAACCACTATGTAAGTACCCATACATAGCAGGGATAGGCCGGTTCGCTTGAGGAGAATTTTTCTATGATCATCCCTGAATCATGTCTCATGCATGAAGAGGCTCCGTAAGATCCCGTAGAATACTCGATGTGGCACGATCCTTCTATCTATTCTACTTACTTATTTATTTTAGTTATAGTATGGAAATGCATTCATTTCCTCTGCATCGATCCGGATCTATGATACTATCGGAGTAAAATAGGCGATCTAAGGAAGAACGTAGGCCAGAACTTTATTAGTAACAAGTAAATACTTTGTTTGTATGTAATAAAATACAAATTTTATGGGAATAAAGACCAACCAAAAGACATGAGACAATCCAAAAAGCACTTGCTCATGATCAAATTTGTAAGCCCACTTGGATATTGAGCATTTATATAAGAACTTAATTTTTTGCAATGAATAGTTGTAACTTCGGAAATTTTTTTTCTAGTAAATCTTTTCTTACATAGAGTTATTATATAATATATGCGGGGATATGTATGAAATATATATATAGATTTTATTTGGATGTATTTCTGTCATTCCTTTGATTCTTGCTCGAGCCGGATGATGAAAAATTATCATGTCCGATTCTTTCGGGGGATGGATCCATAAGAATAAGAATTCACCTATCCCAATAACAAAGAAACCTGACTTGAATGATCCTGTATTAAGAGCTAAATTGGCTAAAGGTATGGGGCATAATTATTATGGAGAACCCGCATGGCCTAATGATCTTTTATATATTTTTCCAGTAGTAATTCTAGGTACTATTGCCTGTAACGTAGGCTTAGCGGTTCTAGAACCATCAATGATTGGTGAACCCGCGGATCCATTTGCAACTCCTTTAGAAATATTACCTGAATGGTACTTCTTTCCCGTATTTCAAATACTCCGCACAGTACCAAATAAGTTATTGGGTGTTCTTTTAATGGTTTCAGTACCAACGGGATTATTGACAGTACCCTTTTTGGAAAATGTCAATAAATTCCAAAATCCATTTCGTCGTCCAGTAGCTACAACAGTCTTTTTGATCGGTACCGCAGTAGCTCTTTGGTTAGGTATTGGAGCAACATTACCTATTGATAAATCCCTAACTTTAGGGCTTTTTTAAATTGAAAAAGCGATTCAACCGCGAAATATCACGACGTAAGTATCTAGGGAAGATTCACCTGGAAGCGACTATTCCCTAGATACATTAATTTTATTATACCCGCTTCCGAGTACGGAACAATACAATCGATTTAAGATGAAAACTTATTTTGATTTTTAGGTAAATCAATTGCGAAACGCTTCTGTAGGGTGTCCAATATCTGTTTTACATCTTCCATATGAAAATATTCAATTCTCATAAGGTCTTCTTGACTGTTGCTCAAAAGGTCCAATAAGGTATGTATATTGGACCTTTTGAGACAATTATAGGTTCTGGAAGGCAATTCTAATTGGTCAATAAAAATCCATTGCAATGGAATTTCTTTTTGGTTTTTCTTTAGATTAGTTAATATATCTTGAAAGGGAAAAGGCGGTAGAGTAAACCTATTTTTATTTTCTTTGAAGTTAATGTACTCTTCCTCCGCATGTAAAAAAGGAATAAATAAATCAATCAAATTACGAGAAGCTTCATAAAGTGCTTCCTTAGGGGTTAAACTTCCATTCGTCCATATTTCTAGAAAAAGTATCTCTTGTTTTTCATTCCCATTCCTATAAGAATGAATACTATGATTTGCATTTCGAACTGGCATGGATACAGCATCTATAGGATAACTTCCATCTTGAGATTGAGAGTTATTTATGGGTTTCATACGATATCCACGATCTCTCATGATTTGTAATCCAATACACAAATCAATCGGTTCTGTCAGGTTAGCTATATGCTGTGTCGTGTCAATTATTTCCACAGAAGGTGGCACGACGATATCCTGAGCGGTTACATATCTAGGACCCCTTACGCAAATGGAGGCGTCTCTAACTCCATAGAGATTGCTTCTCAATACAATTTCTTTCAAATTTATGAAAATTTCATGTACTGATTCTTCAATACCTACTACCGTAGAATATTCATGCGGTACCTTCTCAGATTTTGCGCGTATAATACATGTTCCTTCTATTTCTCCAAGTAAAGCCCTTCGCATGGCAATACCTATGGTATCAGCTTGACCTTTCATAAGCGGGGACAGAATGAAACGCCCATAACAAAGACGCTTACTCTCTACTCTTGATTCAACACACTTCCACTGTAGTGTTCGAGTGGATCCTGCTACTTCCTCTCGAACCATACTAATATTATTATTTGATCAGATCATTGAATCATTTATTTCTCTTGAAATCCCTTTAAGTCTTATTTTTACACACGCCTTTTTTTAGGAGGTCGACATCCATTATGTGAGATAGGTGTTACATCACGTACGAAACTTAATAATATACCACTTCTACGAATGGCCCGTAATGCGGCATCTCTTCCGAGACCTGGGCCTTTTATCATAACTTCTGCTCGTTGCATCCCCTGATCCACAACTGTACGAATAGCATTTGTTGCTGCTGCTTGAGCAGCATAGGGTGTTCCTCGTCTTGTGCCTTTGAATCCAGAAGTACCCGCGGAGGCCCAAGAAACCACCCGACCTCGGACATCTGTAACAGTTACAATGGTATTGTTGAAACTTGCTTGAACATGAATAACCCCTTTTGGTATTCTACGTCCATTCTTACGTGAACCGGTTCTTGGTATAGGTTTTGTCATATTTTATCATTTCATAAATAAATGGGAGTCATAAATAGATAGAAAGATACGGAGATATCTATCTCATGTTAAAACGGATTCTTTCTTTAATTTAGAAAGTTTTTTTATTATTACCCTTGTCTCTGTTTATGTCTTGGATTGGAACAAATCACTATAATCCGTCCACGCCTACGGATCAGTCGACATTTTTCACAAATTTTACGAACAGAAGCCCTTATTTTCATATTTATCAATCCTTGCCTTAATTCTGAGTCTACTCCTTGCAAAAAAATGAGTTTCTTTATTTTTGAACTTCGAATTGTATCCTCACGAAAGGAATGTTTAAAAAATCACCGAATCGTTCGAATCTTTGTTGCGAAGTCTATAAATTAGACGTCCCTGGGTGAATCATAACGACTTACTTCGATTTTGACTCTACCTAGAATTAGATCTTCATTATCTAAACAGACTCGGAACATGCCGTTGGGAAGTGATTCGGTAATTAACCCTTCATTAATCAATTTTTCTTCTTTCATTCTAGGTAACCCCTTGACGTATCGACTAATAGAGGAAGGGTTATATAACTCACTTTTCCTCTCTATTAAAAAAAAAATGGGAAGGAAGGTATAGGTAAAATTAGTATACCGAGGGGTAGGATTACCATATATAACACAAAATTTCTCCCCCAATTCTTTCTATTCGAGCTTCTCGATCTGTCATTATACCTCGAGAAGTAGAAAGAATTACAATTCCCATTCCGCCTAAAATTTTAGGAATTCGTTGAGAGTTGGAATAGATTCGTAGACCGGGTCGGCTAATACGCTTGAAAATAGTTCTATATATTCCTTTTCTAGTACTTCTATGTCGCAGGGTTGAAACCAAGAAATATTTGTTATCTTCCTGATGTTTCCGAACATTTTCAATAAAACCTTCTCGTAGAAGTATTTTACTAATGTTTTGGGCAATATTAGTAGATGTTATTCGAACCGTTCCTTTTTTATCCATGTCAGCATTTCTTATAGAAGTTATTATATCAGCAATAGTATCCTTACCCATGACAAACTATAATTATTTGTATCTCCTAATTTTGATATAATCAACGTGTTTTTCTTTCTTTTATTTTTATTTTTTCTATATTATTCAAATTATTCTATTCTAAAGTATATGCGTGAGACACAATTGACTAATTGATCCATTTCAGATACCCTAATCATAGTCTAATCTACTAGTATTTATAATACCTCGGGAGCTAATGAAACTATTTTCGTAAAATTAAACTGTCTCAATTCCCGAGCGATCGCACCAAAAACTCGAGTTCCTTTTGGATTTCCTTCTCGATCAATAACAACTGCGGCATTATCATCATATCGTATTATCATACCGTTATCGCGTTTGAGTTCTTTACATGTACGTACAATTACAGCCCTAATGACTTCTGATCTTTCTAGGGGCATATTTGGTACTGCTTCTTTGATTACAGCAACAATAACGTCACCAATATGAGCATATCGGTGATTACCAGCCCCTATGATTCGAATACACATCAATTTTCGAGCTCCGCTGTTATCCGCTACATTCAAAAGGGTTTGAGGTTGAATCATATCATTTTTATTTGAATCTGTTATTTCACTGCAAAGGATGAGGGAAAAAAGAAATATTGTCTGTCCAGAAATAAATAAACTTTCGTTTTTCATCCTCAATACTTCTTTTTTTTTCTACATTCCTATCCTGCAATAATGAATTGAGTGCGTATAGGCATCTTGCGCGCAGCTATTCTAATAGCAGCTCTGGCTACGGTTTCTGAAACTCCGCCCATTTCATAAAGTATTCGCCCTGGCTTAACAACGGATACCCAATACTCGGGGGATCCCTTCCCCGAACCCATACGTGTTTCTGTAGGTCTTACTGTAACGGGTTTGTCAGGAAATATGCGTATCCATATTTTTCCACCACGACGCACATATCGCGTCATTGCTCTTCGTCCTGCTTCTATTTGTCTAGCCGTGATCCAAGCAGGTTCAAGTGCCTGAAGAGCATATCTGCCGAAACTAATATGATTGCCTCGACAAGATATTCCCTTCATTCTTCCTCTATGTTGTTTACGAAATCTGGTTCTTTTGGGGTTATAGTTGATGGTTTTTTTTATTCCATCTCTACTGCAGAACCGGACATGAGAGTTTCTTCTCATCCAGCTCCTCGCGAATTAAAATTCTTAAAAAATATTACAGATAGACATGTATTTACTAAACTATACACTTAGTAATGGGATTTATTGATATTGAATTTGTTATTCATTAAGCTATATATACAAGATATACAGCCGGAAGTATATCTTTATTTTATGTATATTTATAAATATAGATCATTTTTTGTTTGAGATAACAAATTCTTATTTTTATCCCTATTGAATCACGCTAAAATATTGTAACCCCCAAAATGAGGGTTTCGCGGGCGAATATTGACTCTTTCTTGCGTTATTCGTAGGGTCAATCTATGACCCTTCATAATAAATAAATTTGTTCCTGGTTTGTTCCGCCATCCCACCCAATGAATCATTAGGATTCATTTTCAAGAAAATCCTATACAATCACAGGTTCTGTCGTTCCCACAGCTTCTCCATTAATGGTTAGGCCTGAACTCCGCAATGGAGCCCCCAAAAAAATTCGTTCCCGAATCAATCTCCTCAGTTTCTATTAACCCGGGCTCTTTATTATTTATATTTATATCAGTATTGATGCTTTGTCACATTGATTTTTATGAGATGATTCAGAAACCATACATGTTGGAATTATATATCATTGATATTTTTTTTCTTTCTTTCTATCATATTCCATTTATCCACATCCCCTCCCTTTTTTGTGCTTTACAACCTGGAATCAGATTTATATATTTTTTATGGAAAAATCTCAGTTGCTACAACTATATGATCAATCCAGTCATATAGTTACTGTTTCTTGGAATCTCGACAATACGAAGCAATAAGTTGGTTATTAGTTTATAAAGCTACTAAGTTCATAGTATCGGGAGTCGGTCAATTCTTTTTTTTTAATCCCAACTATAAACTCTAAAGAAAAAACTAACGAGTCACACACTAAGCATAGCAATGAATTTTACTTATACTAAATGGTCAATCGAATTTTTATTCAACCTTATAGAATATAGAATTAGAATTGTGCATTTTTCTTTGATTTAATGAAAAAAGAATGAAAGATTTTATAATTTTTTGTTCCATCACTGGACAGAATGGCAAGACGAGTAAAGATCCATTAGTCCTCGTCTACAAATATCCAAATTTTTATGCCTAATAATCCATAGATGGTTCTAATTGTACAGGAACAATGATCAATTTTAGCGCGAATTGTTTGTAGGGGGACCCTACCCTCTCTGATCCATTCGACACGTGCAATTTCTTTTCCATCAATACGTCCTGCAATTTGCACTTGAATTCCTTTTGTATCCGTTTGTTCAGTTAATTCAATAGCTTTTTTCATTGCCTTTCGAAATGAAACTCTACTTTTTAATTGTAAAGCTATATATTCCGCAAGAATATTAGGTTGTCCATAAGGTTTTTCAACTCTTGTGATAGCAATGTTAAGTCTACGGTTCAAGGAATGAAACTCCTTTTGGACATTCATCTGTAATTCTTCTATTCCTCGTGTTCGACCCTCTATTAATAAATTTGGGAATCCAATATATATTATGACTTGGATCAAATCGATTCTTTTTTTAATTTCTATACGTGCAATTCCTTCGAAACCCGAGGATGTTCTCTTATTTTTTTGTACATATTTCTTGATACAATTCCTTATTTTTTCATCTTCCCGTAGGCCCCTAGAAAAATTTTTTGGTTGTGCGAACCAAAAGGAATGATGACTTTGGTGGGTTGTACCAAGTCTGAAACCGAGTGGATTTATTTTTTGTCCCATATTTATCTGTTATATTTTCTTTCCGTCTATACTTACTAT